TCGGCCCAGGTCGGCTTACTAATCGGATGCCCTAATGAGTTACAAAAACGCGCCATAGTCAATGATCCAATCAGAGGAATAATTGGAACGGTTGTCTCGAACTGCTTCATAGCATTATCGATTAGAAATGCATTTTCTAGCATTTGACTCCGCACCACCAAAGTATTTAGTCGCCCCCTGGAAAGATAGCCCAGAAAGTTGATATAATCTTTGTATAAGTGGTTTATATGAATCCTTCCGGGTTGAGACCACACGTGAAAATGCCATTGCCATAAATTGACAAGGTAATATTTCCATTTATTCATCAGAAGAGGCATATCTTTTGAAGCCAGAACGGATTTTCCTTGATATCTAACATAATGCATGATAGGATGCTTGAACAGCCATAAGTTGTCCTGAAAATCATTAACAAAGACTTGGACAAGATCTTCTACTTTTCCATAAAAAGAAATTCGCTCAAAAAGGAGTCCTGAAGATGTTGATCGTAAATGAGAAGATTGGTTACGGAGAAAAAAGAAGATTGATTCATATTCATATACATGAGAATTATATAGGAACAAGAAAAATCTTGGATTGCTTGTTGAAAAAATGGAATTTGATTTCTTTGGAGTAATAAGACTATTCCAGTTAAAATACTCATGAAGAAAGAATCGCAATAAATGTAAAGAGGAGGCATCTTTTACCCAATAGCGAAAGGCTCGAACCAAGATTTCCGGGCGAATGGGGTAGGGTATTAGTACATCTAAGACATAGTGTAAATGTGAGAAATTGTTCTCGAAAAAAGGAAATATTGAATGAATTGATTGGAAATTATGAGATTTCGCCATTTCTTTTTCTTTCCCTTCTAAGAAAGCTACTAATCGTAGGGAAAATGGAATTTCCACAATGACTGAAAATCCCTCCGATATCATTTGCGAATAAAATGGATTGTTGTGTCCAATAAATTGATTTGGATTCGAATCCTTAGCATAAATACTCAAATGAATCCGTTGATACGTCCGACTAATTAAACGTTTCACACTGAGTGAACTAGATTTATTGTCATAACCCCCATTTTCCAACGGAATCGTCGATCTATTTAAACCGTGATCATGAGCAAGTGTATAAATATACTCTCGAAAAAGAAGTGGGTATAGGAAGTTGTGTTGCTGAGATCTATCTAGTTCTAAATGGATTTGATATTCTTTCATTTGAAATTAGATTGCAACAAAAGGTAAGGTATTTATTGGATTATCAAATGATACATTGGGTTATCAAATGATACATAGTGCGATACAGTCAAAACAAAGTATTGTAGTAAAGAAAAAAATGGATACCTTGGAAACGGGTAAACTCATTACCGGATTCTCGATTTTATCATTTTTGAATTGGTTTATGTTTGTTATAGTATAAATAGGTGGTTAGAAATCCTTTATTTTTGCAATCCAACCGCTCTTTTGATTTTGGAAAACAAAATATCTTTATCAATATACTGCTTCTTCTACACATTCATCTCCAACCCATAATAGGGACAAACTCATAGTTAGGACTCATTAAAAAAATAGCTAATCGACTCGCGGAAAACCCCTTCCCCGCATTAGGAACTAATATCTTTTTAACGTTTAATTAGATCGGGGAATTATTCAAATTCAATTCAGAAGAGAAGCTCGTTCCTTTTTATTTCCCGAGAATTGGAACCATAAGGCTCTATCCATTTATTCACTCGACCCAACTTTGAATTCCATTTTTTGTTCTGCGCCAACAACTCAAACCCTATTTTGAAGCCATTGAATCAGAATAGAATAAAGTATTCTCCAAATTTTCCATTGATACGACATGCTGGTTTTTCCATTCATTCCTTTCAGGATCAGTCGTGGTCTTACAAACTCTCCCGATGGTATGGACGAATCCTTTGTTTCATATAAATGTGTAAAAGATGCTAGCCGCACTTAAAAGCCGAGTACTCTACCGTTGAGTTAGCAACCCGAATAATTCGAATGGGTGGATACAATCGGAATAAAAAAGAAATAAAAGAAAAGAAATGAAATTGCACAACGGAATCAAAATATTAAATTAGCAAGAAATCGACTAACAAAATTTAGAATCGATTGGGAACATAAAAAAAAAGACTTCTTGTATAACAGTGAATCCAGCGAACCCATTACTTTAATTTTGAATTTTGAATGAAGTAAAGAAAAAAACCAAACCTCTGTTACGGAGATAAATAGGTACGGAGATAAATGGATCTGTTTATCCTTATCCACGATCGAATTATAGTTGTTCGATACGCTGTTGTCAATATGACGGTGAATGTTGAATATTAATGTTAAGAAAAGAATCTAAAAAAATAAAATGGCGAAAACAAAAAGAATGAATTTATTAATTTAATTAAAATATTAAAATAAAAAAAATTATAAAATGAAATAAATAAATAATATAGAAAAGAAATAATTTAGAAATGCTTTTGAAAAAAAATCGAAAAGAAAAAGAAAGAACTTGCGTTAGATTTGCACTACATATTTACTATACATAAATACAAATAGATACATAGCTATAGCTGAAAGAATAAAAAAAAAAGAAATCTCGGGTTGACATTGATTCAATCAATCAATATAAGTAAAATAAACAAGTTGAATCCCTTGTTTTGTGATTTGTTAATAGATTTACAACGACAAACTATAAAAAGCCCGGTTTCGATTGCGAGTAATGTAAATTTTCGATTTCTCGACCCAATTAGTTCGTTGTATTCATTTGATCTTTTTTATATGCATCTTATATCAATAAAATTCTAGCAATAAAATTGATTTTTGTTCTTCTGCTTATTTTTTTTGTCCTTATACTTCCAGAACATTATACTTTATGGGAGCAATATTAAATAGGGATAAAAAATAGGTATGAATAGAACAAAAAAGGGGGGAGTAGTAAAGAAAAAGTTATACAAAACTATATAGGAGTCATCCACACCCTCTTTTTTTTATTCTATATCCTCGATGCAATTTCGTTTAATTAAGATGAAGTTCCTTAAAAATCCCAGCCTTCTTTGAAATATCATGAACCGTTCCTGTAGGTTGAGCGCCCTTGTCAAGGAAATCTAAAATAGCAGGAAGATTTAAATGGGTTTGATTATTTATCGGATCATAAAAACCCACTTTCCGAAGATCTCTTCCCTCTCTTCGGGATCGAGCATCGATTGCAACGATTCGATAAACAGCTCATTGGGATAGATGTAGATGAACAATACCCCCCCTAGAAACGTATAAGAAGTTTTCTCCTCGTACGGCTCGAGAAAAAATGATTAGAAATTGTGTGATTTAAGTCCTTCTTTTTCGAAAATTCGAAAAAAAAGCATTCGTACTCTCATAACTCAAGTTGGATAACTTTTAAATAGCCCAAAAGAAAATCTTTAGGGATTTCTTTTTTTGAGTGGTCTCTAACCCCTTTTTTGTTTGTCTCGTTTCGAATCGATTTTTTGATTCTTAATTCCCATTCTGATCTAATTGTTGAGACAATTGAAAACGGTATTTCCTTGTTCCAGGATCCTTTTTATCTTTGCCTTGAATCATTGGGTTTAGACATTACTTCGGTGATCTTTCGTTTTCAAAAATGGCGGCAACACACCCCTTTTTGCGATTTTTTTCTATCAAAGAATCATACGAACAATTGATTCCTGCATGATACACTTTTCATCGAAAGAGTTTTACCAATTCCAACAAATTGTCGTTTTGGATTTCAAAATTGTTCGAATCAGATTCTTTCAATTTATATATCGAAAATATACTTACGAAGTTTGTTACAACTTATTGATTGGTATTAACCCTAGATCCTTGCCCCTGCGAAATGAACAAATACTTTCTACTCAAGCTCCATCATGTCCTATTTACACTACACCCCAACAAAAAACGAGAATTCTAGTAGAACAGAACAAAGTATGTCGAGCCAAGAGCCCATTCATTTCTAGATAATCTACAATCTAAAATGGCGGATGAAAAAAAAATCCACAGCGGATCGTGTCCTTCAAGTCGCACGTTGCTTTCTACCACATCGTTTCAAACGAAGTTTTACCATAACATTTTTTCGAGTTTTGAACCGGTATGTAATTGATTCAATTATGGAATCATGAATAGTCATTGCTTCGGTCAATACCCAGTCCTTTTTCCTTCGATATGAAAGGAATAGTTAGTTAATTTATGAGGAAGAAGCCTCAGTAAGAATTGAATTTCACCCTCTATTTTAATTTTATTGTTTTCATTTTATTGCATGAATGCAATATTTCTTTTTATTTCTAAATAAAACAAAAAAGAACACGAATAAAAATAAAAAGAAAATAAAGTAAAAAGTAAATATAGAGGATGAAGATATATGAATGGACCCTGTCTCAATTATTAATTATGATTAAATACATTTCCAATTATTAATTAGAGCCAAACATCAAATACCTCCAGCTCAAAGAAAATTAATCCATATGAAACTCGATTGATTATGAGATCTTACATCGCTCACGAACTCGTATGGACCCCACTCCCAATTCATTCTGGGGGATGATTAATCATAAATAAAAATAGGATCCTATTTGATACGGGATGCTAGACTCTTTTGTATAGATAAAAAGCCAAAAGGGTCCAGATTACGTCATTCTTTACTATAATTGTTCTTTTACCCTAAACTGGTCTTAGAAACTTAATTCCATTGATTGAATTCAAACAGTACACGAATACCCTCTTGTTTAGATTTCAAGAAATGAAATCAAAAATTGGGGAGGTTTTCGCATTTCGATTTAGAATGTATCCTTGCAAATTCACGGAGGTCGGGTATGTAGGGATTTTTTAAGCCACTCACTTACATATCAAAGTGAAAGGGAGGGGGAGGGCCCATCCGACTTTTTTTGAATTCAAACTCTTGTGATCTATGTTGCCATCTTACTTGGATCACAAATGGATTCCATTTTATTTTCGTATTATTTGAACTCGATTCAATTTATGAAAAAACATCTTATTCAGAGAAGAGTTTTGAAAATTCGAAACAAGAAGTCCATTTTATCAAAAATTAGACTCTTAAAAAAATTATACTCTGAAAGAGAGGTTGCTCAAAAAAGTAATTTGGAGTCTGATATTCGGATATATATAAGAGGTCGCTCTGGGACGGAAGGATTCGAACCTCCGAATAGCGGGACCAAAACCCGTTGCCTTACCGCTTGGCCACGCCCCATTTTAATTTCTTTTCTATTCGATACTAATAAACACTAATATTGGTTGTTCGTCAATTCCCGGCCAAATCTCTATGGAATAAATTAGATTCTTTTTTTTAAGATTTTGACACAAGTAGATGCAGAATTAAACTCCATTTATTGATCATTACATAGAATTCAATTAAGATATTGTATGAAAGTATGATTTCTTCTATTCTCTTGTGAGAATTCAAGGATTTTTGTTTTGATTGGTTCGGTTCAAAGAAGTATTTTTTTGTCTACCTTACTTTCTTTTCGTCATTTTTATCATTTTTAGCTTATATCAATAACATATTTTTAACTCAATCAAAATACAATTATCTCCAAGAACAAAATGTTTGTTATGCTTAATACCTTTAGTTTGATCTATATCTTTCTTAATTCTGCCCTTTATTCGAGTAGTTTTTTATTCGGCAAATTACCCGAGGCGTACGCTTTTTTGAATCCAATTGTAGATGTTATGCCAGTAATACCTCTTTTCTTTTTTCTCTTAGCCTTTGTTTGGCAAGCTGCTGTAAGTTTTCGATAAGATCTTTAATAGTGTCCGAGAAAAATTCATGATTTATTCAAGCTCGAGAAAAAAAAAAATTATAACAATTGATAAGACCAGATGAGTCTTCCAATTTGAATGAACCCTCAAGTAAAACAGTAAAATTCTTGGGCAGACACGATAAATTTCGACTTCCCCATTTCATGGTTCTTACCTTTTTTTTTCACTGAAAGACCCTATTAGAGTCCGCCACAATATCGAAATCGAAGTCGAATTGTGTTAATTTCGAAAAAGAAAAACTCTTTTGTATTTCTATCAATTTGAAAAACCGTTTCATTTCTTGGTGTCAAAATAGGATATGTAGTATAAAAATAGAGAATCTATTCTCTTTTTCCCCCCCAAAAAAAATTGGAGATTGTGTAATGCTTACTCTCAAACTCTTTGTTTACACCGTAGTTATATTCTTTGTTTCTCTCTTCATCTTCGGGTTCCTATCTAATGACCCAGGGCGTAATCCTGGACGTGAAGACTAAAAAATAAGAAATTTTTCTTTACTTTATTCTTAATTCTTATAAATGTTTTTAGGATTTGATTTTATCTATTCTACATCTTTAATTTTATCTATTCTACATCTTTAACTAGTCAAATAAAAAAAAGCAAAAGGGTTCGCTAAATTCGAATTTGAAAGATACCCAGTCAGCGACGGAAACGGAAAGAGAGGGATTCGAACCCTCGGTACGAATAGCTCGTACAACGGATTAGCAATCCGACGCTTTAATCCACTCAGCCATCTCTCCTAATTGAAAAAAAAAAAATAATAATAATTACTATGTTACATTACACAAAAGATAATGCTTGAAAAAAAGGCCCTTCTTTACTTTAACTTTATTATATAGCTTATATATTTTTTATTGTATTTTGTATTGTATTATACAGATGGATACAACTTTTATCAGCAATTCCATTTTTTATTTCTATAAAATGAAAAATGAAAATAAAAAAATGAAAAATGAAAATAAAGAATGGCCTCGAAAGAGATATCTCGAATCAAAATAGAAAAAAATAAAGAATATCTCTTTACAAAATTACAAAAGGCTTTTTTTTTATTTTCACGGCCTGGTCTGGTCAGTACCCAGCCGGGCCCTTTTTTTGTTCCAATGAACCATACCGCCAAATCATAGAAAAATGATTTAGATGGAATCAAAGTGTCATTTCTTATTCTTTATTATTCTTTTGTTTCTTCTTCTTTTTTTTTATTTAATTTACTTTTACTGGATACTCGAAAAAAGGGAAAAACAGAACGATGTATTTTTTTTTGCACAATGCATTTTATGTTATGGCTGAAATTGTTTTGTCGAGCCGTATCTGTCAAAACCCCTTCAAGAACCAAATTTTTTATTTTATTTAGTTATTCAATTTCGTTTTTTATTTTTAAACAAAATAAGTCCTCTTTTCCTAATTTCATTAGGACTCCTAACAAACACGTCAATACTCTAAGCTCTAATTTGCATTTCATGATTTTTTTTATTTCTGTCCTATATTGATTACGTCCGATTCCCTTGTTCGACAAAAGTCTCATTTCTATACAATAATCGTATTGTAGCGGGTATAGTTTAGTGGTAAAAGTGCGATTCGTTCTATTAATCCCCTTAATAGTTAAGGGGTTCTTCAGTTTCATTCATATTCTGATCAAAAACTTTATTTCTTAAAAGGATTTCATTTGAATCCTTTACCTCTAAATGAAAGATTCGAGGAAGAATATCCATTCTCGTGATTTGTATCCAAGGGTCAATTAGAAATTTCAAAT